GGTGATCCGACATTTAGAGAAAGCGAGAGTAGAGATTTTCAATCATGTAAATAAAAAAATAGATAAAAAAAAGAGCCGGCTATCGGAATCGAACCGATGACCATCGCATTACAAATGCGATGCTCTAACCTCTGAGCTAAGCGGGCGGATATAAGAGCAATAGTGTATAGGAATACAGGAAACTATCGGATCTTAGCTATTTCCTAATGATTCTTATTCTTTTTTTCTTTTCTTTATTGATTATTTCAATTTCTTCTATTTCTTAAATATTAGTTATATATTTTAGATTCTATTTAGAAAATAGAAATCTAAATTCAATTTCATATTCATATATATGAAATATGAAAATAAAAGATCAATGAAATTAGAATTCAAAATGAAAAAAAAATAAGAATGAATATCGACCGTTCCACTATTCAAAACTACACTGTAAAAATGAAGGATGAGGAAAGGCATATATATATATGTGGTATATATCTATCCATATTGAATTGCGGATAGATCAATGATAAAATCATTTTACATTGAAAAAATAGGGTTTATAGATGAAATGATATAATATAGAATAGAGGAAAAAAATAAAATAACAGCATACACTTTTTCAATATAGGAATCATTACCTAATGGATTCAATAGTGCCAAGATAAATGAAAGAGGTGGATGGAATTACAGCTGGATTCTTGTCTCAAAGGAAAGGGGGATATGGCGAAATTGGTAGACGCTACGGACTTGATTGGATTGAGCCTTGGTATGGAAACCTGCTAAGTGGTAACTTCCAAATTCAGAGAAACCCTGGAACTAAAAAAGGGCAATCCTGAGCCAAATCTTTGTTTCGAGAGAAAAAACGATGAAAGATGAAAAATGAGAATAAAAAAGGGATAGGTGCAGAGACTCAATGGAAGTTGTTCTAACGAATGAAATTGATTACGTTACGTTAGTAGCTAAAAGACTTCTATCAAAATGACAGAAAGGATACGTCTTATATACCTAAGACGTACGTATACATACTGACATAGCAAACGATTAATCACAACCCAAATCTTATATCGATTTCTATTCTGTATCTCTATCTATTTAGATATGAATTTTCTATCTATTTAGATATGAATTTTCTATCTATTTAGATATGAATTTTGAAATTTATATATGAAAATAAAAATCTTCTCTTTCTTTCTATTAATATTATATTATTAATATGAGTAATATAATAGTATGAGATAAGAAACCCTATTTTTCTATTCTTTTTTCATTAGAATGATAGAGATCAAAAAGATATATGAAAAATTGAAGAGTTATTGTGAATCAATTCCAATTGAAGTTGAAAAAAGAATAGAATTCAAATATTCAATAATCAAATTATTCATTCCAGAATTTTTGATAGATCTTTTGAAATTGAATCGTACGAGAATAAAGAGAGAGTCCCATTTTACATGTCAATACCGACAACAATGAAATTTATAGTAAGAGGAAAATCCGTCGAATTTTTCAATCGTGAGGGTTCAAGTCCCTCTATCCCCAATAAAAAGCCCATTTTACTTCCTCGCTCTTTATTTCTCCTCATCCTCTTTATTCATTTTTTTTCATCAGTGACTCAGTTTAAACAAAATGAAATATCTTTCTCATTTTATTCACTCTGTTCTTTCGCAAATGGATCCGAATATAAATCCTCGTATCTTTTTTAAATCCAATCTCATTTGTTTTGTATAATACGATATGAAGATAGATATTCAAGGAATCTCCGTTATTGAATCATTCATAGTCTATATCTTTTTCCTTACATTTACAAAAAAAGTCTTCTTTTTGAAGATCCAAGAATTTCAGGGGCTAGAGCCAATTTGTTAAGATTTTCTTTTTTAGTTCTTTTCATTGACATAGATAGAAGTACTCTGCTAGGATGATGCACGGGAAATGGTCGGGATAGCTCAGTTGGTAGAGCAGAGGACTGAAAATCCTCGTGTCACCAGTTCAAATCTGGTTCCTGACACGTGAATAATGTATCGGATAGATATTTCTTAATACCTCATACAAATGAAATTAATTCATTAAATTCATTAAGACAGATCGGAAGAGATATTCTTTACTTTCTTTTTCATTTTTTTCTCTCTTTTTTTTTAGTCCCTCCGCAATACGAATGAAAGTCCAGTTACTTTTTTTGTTTTTCCTCTAGAAGAGGAATACCAAGATGCTCATTGAATGATAAAAAACCCCTTTTTTACTTATTTTACTTATATGACACGACTCCAGATTTCGTTTCAATTTCAATCAATGAGCATCTTGAATTTCATAGAAATTGGACGTAATAGAGTCTTTACTTAAAGGCCAGTATATCCAACTTTCAGGCATGAAGATACGTTTAAGGCGAGGATGATTCTTATAAGAAATTACCAATATATCATAAGATTTCCGTTTCTGAAAATCAGCACTTCTTCAAATCCAGAAAACTGACGGGATTTGAGGATTACTCCTGAGAGCAAAGACTTTTATGCATACCTCTTCTGGTTTATCTATACCATAACGTATTTTCGTAAGGTGATACACACTAGCTAAAAATTCGCCTGGTATCATAGGCACACTGGGAGCGTAAATAATTGTAACCATATACATATATATACATATGAAATGACAGCAATGGAATTCCAATCCTCGGGAATTAAAGATCTATGAATTAACTAATGCTTGACTAGCCAATCAGATAAATGAACCTGCATCTTCTTCATCTCTCACACATTTATCTTTGTATGAATATTTAACATTGACCAATGAAATTTTTAATGATTGACCGCTGTTTCTTATTTTGTACAAAGGAACCCTGCCTGATTCACAAATTCGTAGGAAGATTGGATTTGAAAAAGATTTCAAATCCAAAAGGTATCTCTGAAGTAGATGGTGATTTATAGAGTAATCCTTGATCATAATTTCCAGTATGAGTACTGTGTCGAAGGTAAACCTTGTGATTAGTAGTAAAACATCGATTTTCCTGTTGATATACAGTTCTATATCTTGGCACCAACCCATAATAATCAAAGTCGAATCGCGAGCCTATTAATGAATAATGAAGAAAATTCAATGAAAAAACAACTGGTACCATAGATAAGCGGCCATAAACTGGAAAGTATTGACCAATTCGAGAGATCATTCGATGTAATTGAAATAATGAAATTGGGGTTATTTGGTTAAGTAATGGAAACTCAACCAAATTAAGAAATGTTTCAATGTCATCCTTTCCTTCCCCTTTCTTTTGATTGTCTAAATATTCAGCTAAGACCATTCCAACGCTCCTTTTGCCATGCATAAACTGAACACACAATTGGGAAGCTTATAAGCTTCTATAAATACAGATACACCCAATACATCAAAGCTCATTGTCCATGGATAATGAAAGACCATTTCAACAGCAAAAAAAACAAAAACTAGAGCAAACATGTAATAGCCAATTCAGAATTGTACCCAAGCATCCCCATTGGTTCTCTACCTTATTCACATAACTAGTAAACTTTTCTGGACCTTCCCTAAAATCCCAGAAATGACAAATGTCAAGATAGGAATAACGCTTGATATGATATTATTAGGAATGCCCAGAAAATATCATATTCGTGAAATAGAAACATAAAACTATGAATGTGGAATATGTTGAATTATTCCATTTGAATTGGAATTTGAAAATCATATAGAACTTTTTAGATGAAACAAGAAAAGATTTTTGATCCGCATAATTGAGAGTTTGTTTGCTGTAGGACATACCTTGTTTCAAAATTCATCTAATGTCATCTCACTTCTCTTTTTCTTTTTTTTTTTCTCCTTTCAATTCTCTTTCTATATGTGATGTGTAATATAGAATGCTCTTATACTTAGTTCTTTTTCTTTTCTATTCTACTTCTTTTATTCTTATACTTAGTTTATACTTATTATCTTATATAATCTTTTATTTTCTATTTCTATTTCATATTGATCTTATAAATAGAAAGTCAAAGTAAAGAATTCCCTATCTTATATTAACTTAGAATAATTATAGAATAATTATAGATAGTAATTATAGTAATATACTATAGTAATATTATAGTAATATAATAATAGTAATATAATAAGAGTAATATAGTAAAGAAGAAATTCAATTGAAAAATAAGAAAAAGATGATAAAGAACATATGTAATTTCTTCATGAAAGTGGATGAAGAGAGATGAGTATTTGATCCGAGATTTGACAAATACCAATTAGGTCCGTTGGAATGTATTAGGGCTATACGGACTCGAACCGTAGACCTTCTCGGTAAAACAGAGAAAACTTATTATTATCGAAATGATTCGAACTGTTTCAAAGACCCAACATGCATTTTGTTGCATTGGGCTCTTTCATCAACTGATGTAAAAATCAGTTAGTCCACCATAGTTTTCTTTAGAGTAAGATAAGAAGATATTGAGATGGCTCCATGTGCTCTGATTCATTATTTGTATCCTGATCTAGGAGCAATACCAAAGTGTTTCAAAGAAGGGTGACCTTTATTTAGGTCTGCCTTCGGCCTAGATCAACCTAAATGAAATGCAGTCTCTATCGCTCCGCTGCAAGAGTAAAATATGAGACTTCATACACCTCAAAGCTCATAGGACGAAAAGAGGTTCTTTTGAGATCCTTATACTCATTATGCCTGGCATTGAATGGGCTGAGCATTTACCTTATAATGGCAGGTTCTATTTGATTTAGCACCGGAATTCGCACTTGAACCGGATCAAACCAAATTTGTCAGGCTATTTTTCTCTTGTTCTCTCGAATCTACGGAGTAAGACATCGACTTCTCAAAAAGATCAATTATGGTCATTGCATAATGAACTCCTTTGAAAAACATTGGCGCACGTGTAAACGAGGTGCTCTACCTAACTGAGCTATAGCCCTTGTCATAACCATTTTAATATAGAGACAATTTCTTGTCAAGAAGGGGGTATCCCATAATCTCACATGATAACTCTCTGATCTGTTTATGTTTAATTAATATTGCTTAGAAAACATATTTTACCTATAATCCATCGAAGTGATAGAGACCTTTTTGTGGTGATAAATGACCTACTTAACCCAGTGGTTAGAGTATTGCTTTCATACGGCGGGAGTCATTGGTTCAAATCCAATAGTAGGTAGAACTTATTAGATACCGGATTCCATGGTATCTAATAAGTTTTTCTACTCATCCTCTTTTTTTCGTTATGTTCTATCATCAGATTAATCAAATTAGACTTCATTGTGGTCAATTTGTGGAATCAAGATGTAGTGTGTAGTATATAATAAAGAAATCTTTTTATTTTGATTGAATTTATTGACTACTAAGAGGAAATTACTTTGACAGCTTCTACTCGTGTCCTAGCTCGTCTGAGAGCTAGATTTGCCTCAATTGCTTGTCTCTTACCCTCAGCTTTACTCAAGTTAGCTTCAGCTATTTCAAGAGTTTGTTGAGCTTCTTGTGGATCAATGTCAGTACTAATTTCCGCACCATTTCCTAAAATGGTGATCTCATTATTACTTATTCTAGCAAAACCGCCCATAAGAGCTACCGTTAACCATCGATCTTTTAGCCGTATTCTCAAAAGACCTATATCTACAGCCGTGGCAATGGGGGCATGATTTGGTAATACCCCAATTTGTCCACTATTAGTAGATAAAATAATCTCTTTCACTTCAGAATCCCAAATCATTCGATTTGGAGTCAGTACACAAAGATTTAAGGTCATTTCTTCAATTTGCTCTCCTCTTCTAAGTTCATAGCTTTCGCGGTAGCTTCATCGATGTTACCCACCAAATAAAAGGCCTGCTCGGGAAGACCATCTAATTCTCCGGAAAGGATGAATTGAAACCCCCGAATTGTTTCTGCTAGACCAACATATTTCCCTGGAGAACCAGTAAAGACTTCTGCCACAAAGAAGGGTTGTGATAAGAAACGCTCAATTTTGCGTGCTCTTGCTACAGTTAAACGATCTTCTTCGGATAATTCGTCCAACCCAAGGATAGCTATAATGTCCTGAAGTTCTTTGTAACGTTGTGAAGTTTGCTTAACCCTTTGCGCAGTTTCATAATGTTCTTCGCCAACGATCCGAGGTTGTAACATAGTTGACGTTGAATCCAAGGGATCTACTGCTGGATAAATACCTTTGGCAGCTAATCCTCTTGATAATACGGTAGTAGCATCTAAATGTGCAAATGTCGTGGCAGGAGCAGGGTCGGTCAAATCATCCGCAGGTACATAAACTGCTTGAATCGATGTTATGGATCCTTCCTTGGTAGAAGTAATTCTTTCTTGCAAAGAACCCATTTCCGTACTAAGGGTAGGTTGATAACCCACTGCAGAAGGCATTCTACCTAATAAGGCAGAGACTTCGGACCCTGCTTGAACGAAACGAAATATATTGTCAATGAATAGAAGTACGTCTTGCTCATTAACATCTCGGAAATATTCCGCCATGGTTAGGGCAGTCAAGCCAACTCTCATACGAGCTCCTGGCGGTTCATTCATTTGACCATAGACTAGAGCCACTTTGGATTCTGCAAGATTTTTTTCATTAATAACCCCGGATTCTTTCATTTCCATGTAGAGATCATTTCCTTCACGAGTACGTTCACCTACTCCGCCAAATACGGATACGCCTCCGTGAGCTTTGGCAATGTTGTTGATCAATTCCATGATGAGTACTGTTTTACCCACTCCAGCTCCCCCAAATAGTCCGATTTTTCCTCCACGGCGATAGGGGGCTAAAAGATCCACAACTTTAATCCCTGTTTCAAAGATTGATAATTTTGTATCTAACTGTATGAAGGCGGGTGCAGATCTATGAATAGGAGATGTTGTGCGAGTATCGACAGGACCTAAATTATCAACGGGCTCTCCAAGGACGTTGAAAATTCGTCCGAGAGTAGCTCCCCCGACTGGAACACTTAGAGGAGCTCTTGTGTCAATCACTTTCATTCCTCTCATCAGACCATCTGTAGCACTCATAGCTACAGCTCTCACTCGATTATTTCCTAATAATTGTTGTACTTCACAAGTTACATTAATTTGATGACCTACAGTATCTCGACCTTTAATTATCAAAGCATTATAAATATTAGGCATCTTGCCCGGTGGAAAAATGACATCCAGTACTGGGCCAATAATTTGAGCGATACGCCCTTGGTTTTGTTCTTCAAGTGTAGAAACCACAGGATCAGAAGTAATGGGATTGTTTCTCATAATCATAAATCATAATAAATATGTCGAAATTCTTTTTTTTTAAGAGTACTGAATCGAAAAGAAATATCCGATAGCAAGTTGATCAGTTAATTCCATAATGAATTTTATAAGAAATAAATGGGAGTTAGCATTCGATTGAGTTGGTACCACCTAATTGAATCCAATTCAATCCTTTACTCAGTGAATGAGTCAAATTTCAATTCTTTCTATTGTACTCTTTGTACTATTATATTTTTTTGTTGTGCACCTATTCTTCTTTATATATCATATTTGTTTCCTTTTCTAGATGAATT